AATCAATGAAGTGGTTGTAAAATACACATCAAATTTAAATTTTAAAAGACTTTTTTTAGTTACAGAACACGAACAAGTAAGAATTGATTCAGAGGATCGAATCAAAATTTTAAAATTATTATTTGATGCAATTAGAACTGTTCCCAACGATAAAATGATTAAAAAAAAATCTATTGGAATAAAAGAAATTAATAAAAAAGTTCCTCGATGGTCATACAAATTAATCAACGATTTTGAACAACAGGAGGGGGAAACCGAAGAAACTGTGGTAGAGGATCATCAGATTCGTTCAAGAAAATCCAAACGTGTAGTGATTTTTACTGATAACCAACAAAATACTGATGCTTATACTAATACCAAAGAAACTAATAATACTGATCAAACAGGCGAAGTTGCTTTGATACGTTATTCCCAACAATCGGATTTTCGTCGAGACATAATCAAAGGCTCCATGCGCGCTCAAAGACGTAAAACAGTTACTTGGAAACTCTTTGAAGCAAATGCGCATTCCCCTCTTTTTTTGGACCGAATAGACAAATCTTTTTTTTTTGATATTTCTGAACGGATGAAAAAAATTTTTAGAAATTGGATGTGGAAAAACACAGAATTCACAATTTCGAATTATACAGAGAAAAAGACAAAAGAAAGCGCGAAAAAAAAAGAGGAGGACAAAAAAGAAGAAGACAAAAGAAAGGAGAAAGTGCGTATACAAATAGCGGAAGCCTGGGATAGTATTTTACTTGCTCAAGTAATGAGAGGTTTTTTATTAGTAACCCAATCAATTCTTAGAAAATATATTATATTACCTTCATTGATAATAGCTAAAAATATCGTCCGTATACTATTATTTCAATTTCCGGAATGGTATGAGGACTTAAAGGATTGGAATAGAGAAATGCATGTTAAATGTACCTATAACGGCGTTCAATTATCAGAAAAAGAATTTCCAAAAAACTGGTTAACAGACGGCATTCAGATCAAGATCCTATTTCCTTTTCGTCTTAAACCTTGGCACAGATCTAAGTTACGAGCCCCTTATAACGATCCAATGAAAAAGCAAGGTCAAAAAAATGATTTTTGTTTTTTAACAATTTTTGGAATGGAAGCTGAACTACCTTTTGGTTCTCCCAGAAAAAAACTTTCATTTTTTGAACCGATTTTTAAAGAACTCAAAAAAAAAATTAAAAAATTGCAAAAGAAATGTTTTATAATTCTAGGAATTTTTAAAGAACAAACAAAATTTTTTCTAAATGTCTCAAAAAAACCAAAAAAATGGATCATTAAAAACATTCTGTTTATAAAAGAAATAATAAAAGAACTCTCAAAAATAAACCCAATTATATTATTTGGATTGAGAGAAATAGAAGTATATGAATTGAGTGAAATTAAAAAAGATTCAATAATCAGTAATCGGATGATTCAGGAATCGTCCATTCAAATTAGATCTCAGGATTGGACAAATTATTCATTAACAGAAAAAAAAATGCAAGATCTGACTGATAGAATAAACACAATCATAAATCAAATAGAAAAAATTACAAAAGACAAGAAAAAGGGATTTATAACTTCAGATAGAAATTTGAGTTCTAACAAAATAAGTTATGATGATAAAAGATTGGAATCACAAAAAAATATTTGGCAGATATTAAAAAGAAGAACTGCTCGATTAATCCGTAAATCCCATTATTTTATAATATTTTTCATTGAAAAGATATACATAGATATCTTTCTATCTATGATTAATATTCCTAGTATCAATACACAACTTTTTCTTGAATCAAGAAACAAATTTATTAATAAAAACATTAATAGTAATGAAGCAAATCAAGAAAGAATTAATAAAACAAATCAAAGTTTAATTAAATTTATTTCGATTATAAAAGAGTCACTTTCTAATACTAATATTAGTCTTAGTCAAAAAAATTCAAAGACTTTTTTTGACTTATCTTACTTTTCACAAGCATATGTATTTTACAAATTATCCCAAACCCAACTTATTAAGTTAGAGAAATTGAAATCCGTATTTCAATATAATGGAAATAATGGAACCCCCTTTTTTCTTAAGAATGAAATAAAGGATTTTTTTGTTGTAAGACAAGAACTGTTTCATTCCGAATTAAGACCTAAGAATCTTCGCAATTCTGGAATGAATCAATGGACAAATTGGTTAAGGAGTCATTATCAATATCAATGTGATGTATCTCAAATTAAATGGTCTAGAGTAGTACCACAAAAATGGCGAAATATATTGAACTGTATAGCTCAAAATAAAGATTTATATAAAGATTTGTGTGATTTATATGAAAAAGATGAATTAATTCACTACGAAAAAAAAAAAAAAATTGAAACGGATTTATTATTGAATCAAAAGGATAATTTTAAAAAACAATATAGATATGATCTTTTAGCATATAAATCTATAAATTCTGAAACTAAGAAGTACTCTTCAATTTATGGATCACCATTACAAGTAAAAACTAACCAAGATATTTTTTATAATTACAACACACATAAAAAAAAATCATTTAATATGGTAGAAGATGATATTCGAGATATGGATAAAAATACGGATAGAAAATTTTTTGATTGGAGAATTCTCGATTTTTGTCTTAAAACGAAGGTCGATATTGAGGCCTGGATCAATATTGATACTGACACTAAGAGTAATAAATATACTAAGACTAGGGTTAATAAGTATCAAATAATTGATAAAATCAATAATAAGGGTCTTTTTTATCTCACACTTCAGCAAGATCAAAAAATCAACCTATCCAATCAAAAACCCCTTTTGGATTGGATGGGAATGAATGAAGAAATACTAAGTCGTCCCATATCAAATCTGGAACTTTGGTTCTTGCCAGAATTTGTGAGACTTTATAATACGTATAAAATGAAACCGTGGGTTATACCAATTAAATTACTACTTTTTAATTCTAATATAAAAAAAAATGCTAGTGAAAACAAAAGCATCACTGGAAATAAAAAAAGAGATCCTTTTATATCAATATCGTCGAATGAAAAAAAATCTCTTGAATTAGAAAACCGAAATCAAGGAGAAAAAGAATCCACGGGCCAAGCAGATCTTAAATCAGCTCTTTCAAACCAAGAAAAAGATGTTGAAGAAGATTATAAGGGATCGGACATGAAAAAACATAGAAATAAAAAGCAATACAAGATCAATACAAAAGCGGAGTTTGATTTCTTCCTAAAAAGGTATTTGTATTTTCAATTGAGATGGGATGATTCTTTAAATAAAAAAATAATCAATAACATCAACGTATATTGTCTCCTGCTTAGACTGATAAATCCAAGAGAAATTACTATATCCTCTATTCAAAGGGGCGAAATGAGTCTGGATATTTTGACGATTCAGAAAGATGTAACTCTTACAGAATTTATTAAAAGGGGATTTTTGATTATTGAACCAATTCGTCTAGCTATAAAAAACGATGGAAAATTTATTATGTATCAAACCCTCGGTATTTCATTAGTTCATAAAAGTAAACATCAAATAAATCAAAAATACCGAGAAAAAAAACATGTTGATAAGAATTCTGATGAAGTCATTACAAAACATCAAAAGATGATTGGAAATAGATATAAAAAAAATTATGATTTGTTTGTTCCTGAAAATATTTTATCGCCTAGACGTCGTAGAGAATTGCGAATTCTAATTTGTTTAAATTCTAAGAATAGACATAGAAAGGCATCTTTTTGGAATGGGAATGAGGTAAACAGTCAAGTTGTGGATAAAACCAAAAAATATAAAAAAAAACTTATAAAATTAAAGCTATTTCTTTGGCCCAATTATCGATTAGAAGATTTAGCTTGTATGAATCGTTATTGGTTTAATACCAATAATGGCAGTTGTTTCAGTATGGTAAGGATACATATGTATCCGCGATTGAAAATTCATTAATAGTACATTTTTCCTATATTTCCCATACCATATCTGGTCTATGACGACAAAGAGATGCACGCATACATTGTCTTACATTCCATTCTGATACATGATACTAATTCAATGACATATCAATTAGATCTAGAATGAACAAAATTTTCTTATTTTAGGTCTAAACTTTTATCTTTTGTGAGTGAAGAAACCAACCATACTTTTGTATCCCCTTTCAAATCCAATTTTAAAATGAAAATAGGATTGAGTAAGTTTTATTAATTAAAAAAATTAGTAAAAAAATTCGAAATTAATAACGAAATACAAATTTTTGTATATACCAAATAAAAATTAGGGGCATTATTATTACTGATCAATAAAGATATCTATCAATAAAAAATATCTTAAAATAAAAAGAGGGGGGGGAGAGAAGATTTCAGTTTATGGTAAAAAATTCATTCATCTCAGTTATTTCACAAGAAGAAAAAGACGAAAACAGAGGATCTGTTGAATTTCAAATAGTTAGTTTCACCAATAGGATACGAAGACTTACTTCACATTTACAATTACACAAAAAAGACTATTTATCTCAGAGAGGTTTACGTAAAATTCTGGGAAAACGCCAACGATTACTGTCTTATTTGTCAAAGAAAAATAGAATATGTTATAAAGAATTAATTAATCGGTTGGATATTCGGGAGTCAAAAACTCGTTAATTTGATTTTTATAAAGGCATTTTGAATTATTTGATTTATTAGATCTTGAATTTTAATGAACTTTTTTTCGTTTTCAGCAATTCAGGAAAGAATGAATCGAGGAAAAACCTATGAATATACCGGCTACAAGAAAAGACCTCATGATAGTCAACATGGGCCCCCACCACCCATCAATGCATGGTGTTCTTCGACTCATCATTACTCTAGATGGTGAAGATGTTATTGACTGTGAACCAATATTGGGTTATTTACACCGAGGAATGGAAAAAATTGCGGAAAATCGAACAATTATACAATATTTGCCTTATGTAACACGGTGGGATTATTTAGCTACTATGTTCACAGAAGCAATAACTGTAAACGGACCGGAACAGTTGGGAAATATTCAAGTACCTAAAAGAGCCAGCTATATCAGAACAATTATGTTGGAGTTGAGTCGTATAGCTTCTCATCTGTTATGGCTCGGTCCTTTTATGGCGGATATTGGTGCACAAACTCCCTTTTTCTATATTTTCAGAGAAAGAGAATTAGTATATGATCTATTCGAAGCTGCCACCGGTATGAGAATGATGCATAATTATTTTCGTATCGGAGGAGTAGCGGCCGATCTACCTCATGGCTGGATAGATAAATGTTTGGATTTCTGCGATTATTTTTTAACAAGAGTTGCTGAATATCAAAAACTTATTACACGAAATCCTATTTTTTTAGAACGAGTCGAGGGAGTCGGCATTATTGGTAGAGAGGAAGTAATAAATTGGGGTTTATCGGGACCAATGCTGCGAGCTTCCGGAATACAATGGGATCTTCGTAAAGTTGATCATTATGAATGTTACGACGAATTTGATTGGGAAGTACAGTGGCAAAAAGAAGGAGATTCATTGGCTCGTTATCTAGTCCGAATTGGTGAAATGATAGAATCCGTAAAAATTATTCAACAGGCCCTGGAAGGAATTCCAGGGGGACCCTATGAGAATTTAGAAATACGATACTTTGATAGAGAAAGGAATCCGGAATGGAATGATTTTGAATATCGATTTATTAGTAAAAAGCCGTCTCCTACATTTGAATTGCCGAAACAAGAACTTTATGTGAGAGTAGAAGCCCCAAAGGGAGAATTGGGAATTTTTCTCATAGGGGATCAAAGTGGTTTTCCTTGGAGATGGAAAATCCGCCCGCCGGGTTTTATCAATTTGCAAATTCTTCCGCGGTTAGTTAAAAGAATGAAATTGGCTGATATTATGACGATACTAGGTAGTATAGATATCATTATGGGAGAAGTTGATCGTTGAAATGATAATTGATACACCGGAAGTACAAGATATCGATTCTTTTTCTAGATTAGAATTTTTTAAAGAGGTTTATGGAATTCTATGGGTTCTTGTTCCTATTTTGACTCTTGTAGTGGGAATCACAATAGGCGTACTGGTAATTGTATGGTTAGAAAGAGAAATATCGGCAGGGATACAACAACGTATTGGACCTGAATACGCCGGCCCTTTGGGAGTTCTTCAAGCTCTAGCAGATGGGACAAAACTACTTTTCAAAGAAAATCTTTTTCCATCTAGGGGGGATACTCGTTTATTCAGTATCGGGCCATCCATAGCAGTCATATCAATTTTAGTAAGCTATTCAGTAGTTCCTTTTGGATATCACCTTGTTTTAGCGGATCTCAATATCGGTGTTTTTTTATGGATTGCCATTTCCAGTATTGCTCCAATTGGACTTCTTATGTCGGGATACGGGTCAAATAATAAATATTCCTTTTTAGGCGGTCTACGAGCTGCTGCTCAATCGATTAGTTATGAAATACCATTAACTTTATGTGTGTTATCAATATCTCTACGTGCGATTCGTTGATACATAGACATAAACTTTTCTCTATTCCTTCCTTTCAAGGAAAGGGTTGGAATGGATTGAGTAGATATCTTAATTTTTTTTTTTATTCATTATTCGGGTTGATGAACTAAATCAAATAGTTATATGAGTGAAAGAAAACAGCTTATATATAAATTCGCAGTAAAAAGATTGATTCTCATTTTCTATGTATAAGAGTTAGAGAGTTAAGCGGAAATAAACATAAACAGAAGAGACCGTTTCCCCCAAGATTGGTTGATTAGTCATCCTGACTTGAAGCGGGTTCAAAAGATCAACCGTATTGAGTTTTCACTATCATTTTTATGTATTAGCATAACGGGGGATTGAGCAAAAACGAGTGGATGGTTAGAAACACGAACATATGTAAAGGATTAGTAATGGAGATTATGTAAATTCTCCAAAAGGACATTTTTACATAATATACAAACAAAGAATACTAATTGGGGCTTTAAGTTGGTAGAAATGATTAGGCAGTACTCCCCATGACACGATTCCAATCCAGAGTATACTCCTATCCACCGATTTAATAAATAACTATTCGAAACGAAATAATCCTTTACTTTATTTTGAAAGCCCTCTTTTTCTCAGAAATAGAAAGAAGAATAGGAACGAAAAAAAAAAAAAACAAAGAAAGATATACTTTATTTATTCTTTGTTACTTTTATTATTTCCCATATACATATTAATAGATATATAATTTGTGTCATAATTCATTAATTAATATAGAATTTTTTTTTCGTACGTGAAACCAACGGGTTATTGATATTTTTACAAGAAGTATTTTATTGAACAGTTAAGTTATTACTGAACAAAGAAGAATTGAAATTATTATTGAAATTATTAAATTAAAGAAAGGATGAGATCAATTCAGAAGTACTTTTTTTATTTTATTTTGAATTAAAATAATTATAACAGACAGAATTCAATTGGTCTAATTTGGGACCGGCCGATAGTTATCCATCCTACAAACATATCAAGATTCAAAAAAGAATACTGACGCGGTCCCTATATTTATTTCTGGCCTTCAAGGAGCCGTATGAGGTGAAAATCTCATGTACGGTTCTGTAATAGCGATGGTAACAGTGATGGTATCACCGACTATAATTATCTAACAGTTCAAGTACAATTGATATTGTTGAGGCGCAATCAAAATATGGTTTTTGGGGATGGAATTTGTGGCGTCAGCCTATAGGGTTTATCATTTTTATTATTTCTTCCCTAGCAGAATGTGAGAGATTACCCTTTGATTTACCAGAAGCAGAAGAAGAGTTAGTAGCAGGTTATCAAACCGAATACTCGGGTATAAAATTTGGGTTATTTTATGTTGCTTCCTATCTAAACCTATTGGTTTCTTCATTATTTGTAACAGTTCTTTACTTGGGAGGTTGGAATATATCTATTCCGGACATATATGTTTCTGAGCTTTTTGAAATAAATAAAACATGTGGAGTTTTTGGAGCGATAATTGGTATCTTTATTACATTAGCTAAAACTTATTTGTTCTTGTTCATTCCTATCACAACAAGATGGACTTTACCGAGGCTAAGAATGGACCAACTATTGAATCTTGGATGGAAATTTCTTTTACCTATTTCTCTCGGTAATCTATTATTAACAACTTCTTTCCAACTCTTTTCACTGTAAAGTAACATTCTATATTCACAACGTGTCTCAAACAAGAGAAATAAACAAACATAAAACTATTCATATATATATTAACGATATGTTCTCTATGGTAACTGGGTTCATGAATTATGGTCAACAAACAGTACGAGCTGCAAGGTACATTGGTCAAAGTTTCATGATTACTTTATCCCACGCAAATCGTTTACCCGTAACTATTCAATATCCTTATGAAAAATCAATCACCGCGGAGCGTTTCCGCGGTCGAATCCATTTTGAATTTGATAAATGTATTGCTTGTGAAGTATGCGTTCGTGTATGTCCTATAGATCTACCCGTTGTTGATTGGAAATTGGAAACTGATATTCGCAAGAAACGGCTGCTTAATTACAGTATTGATTTCGGAGTCTGTATATTTTGTGGTAATTGCGTTGAGTATTGTCCAACGAATTGTTTATCAATGACTGAAGAATATGAACTTTCTACTTATGATCGTCACGAATTGAATTATAATCAAATTGCTTTGGGTCGTTTACCAATGTCAGTAATTGACGATTATACAATTCGAACAATTTTGAATTCGCCTCAAATAAAAAAGTAAATCTCTTATTAACGAATAATTTAGAATTACTTTACTAATAACTAATATAGAAGGAATTTAGGTTTCTTTCGTGTTGTTTGGTCAATAACTACAAATACCAACTATTGATTGGTTGGTAAGAAACGCGTCTTAATTTGGATTGAAAATCCATTAATTAATATATCCATAATTGTTTTAAAATATATCGTTTAGAATTTTAGAACGACTCTTTCAGATAAAGAATGAAATTAGTCCAATAATAGTACTCACATTTATTCATATCCCTTAGTATTTATTTACTTAGGATTAAATTAGGAATTGCTCAAAAATCATAAAAAAAAAATTTTCTGGTCGGGTCTCAATAAGGTCATGAAAAAAATTTCTATTTATTTATCTCTTATTTTACATATAATGGATTTGCCCGGACCAATACATGATTTTCTTTTAGTCTTTCTGGGATCGGTTCTTATACTAGGAGGTATGGGGGTGGTATTATTTACCAACCCCATTTATTCTGCCTTTTCATTGGGACTGGTTCTTGTTTGTATATCCTTATTCTATATTCTATTAAACTCTTATTTTGTAGCTGCTGCACAACTCCTTATTTACGTGGGAGCTATAAATGTTTTAATCGTATTTGCTGTGATGTTCATGAATGGTTCAGAATATTACAAAGATTTGAATCTTTGGACCATTGGGGATGTGGTTACTTTGCCAGTTTGTACAAGTATTTTTGTTTTACTCATGATTATTATTACGGATACGTCATGGTACGGAATTATTTGGACTACAAGATCAAATCAGATTATAGAGCAAGATTTGATAAGTAATAGTCAACAAATTGGAATTCATTTATCAACAGATTTTTTTCTTCCATTTGAATTCGTTTCGATAATTCTTTTAGCCGCTTTGATAGGTGCAATTGCCGTGGCGCGACAGTAAAAAATTTATAGAATTAGCAATGCACATTAAACTCTGTTCGGTTTTATTACATTCCATTTATTTCCCTTTAATTAAAGATTGTTTATGTCTAAAATAGAAATTATTCAATCTATTCTATTAACAATAGAAAATCTGCCTTTGTTCCGTACTTTTTTTTATTCTAGTCAATTGAATCTGTTGAATTGTTGTTCAGTTCATATTGAAATGAATCGAAATTGATAAGGAGTTGGTCAATGATGCTCGAACATGTACTTGTTTTGAGTGCCTACTTATTTTCTATCGGTATCTATGGATTGATCACGAGCCGGAATATGGTTAGAGCCCTTATGTGTCTTGAACTTATACTGAATGCGGTTAATATGAATTTCGTAACATTTTCTGATTTTTTTGATAGTCGCCAATTAAAAGGAAATATTTTCTCAATTTTTGTTATAGCTATTGCAGCCGCTGAAGCAGCTATTGGCCCGGCTATTGTTTCATCAATTTATCGTAACAGAAAATCAACTCGTATCAATCAATCGAATTTGTTGAATAAGTAGTATTAATCATATAAATTCTAATATTCATAAATTAGAATTACCATGACCATACATTACGTAATAATACATGTTTTCAAAAATGTAAGAAATTAAAGTATCTTGGCTCTATCGCATGAGTCAATCCAGAAGTAGATTGATTAGAAAAATTATGATAAATTATTGATTCATCTGGTGTCTAAATATATGATTCATTTACAAGTTTACTAGATCGAAACTTTCTGACATTCAAAAATTTATAGATCCAAATGTCACATTCAGTAAAGATTTATGATACGTGTATAGGGTGTACTCAATGCGTGCGCGCCTGCCCAACGGATGTATTAGAAATGATACCTTGGGACGGGTGTAAAGCTAAGCAAATTGCTTCTGCTCCAAGAACAGAGGACTGTGTCGGTTGTAAGAGATGTGAATCCGCCTGTCCGACAGATTTCTTGAGTGTTCGAGTTTATTTATGGCATGAAACAACTCGAAGTATGGGTCTGGCTTATTAATACGTTCCAGAAAACCCTACTTGAATACATTTGATTTTTTTACCTTTACCGACAAAAACCCGCGCTCAAAAACTATTTATTTTGAGCACGGGTTTTTCTGGTCCAAGTTTATCTTGTTTTTACCATGAATAATTTTCCTTGGTTAACGCTAGTTGTAGTTTTGCCAATATTCGCGGGTTCCTTAATTTTCTTTCTCCCTCATAGAGGAAATAAGATAATTCGGTGGTATACCATAGGTATATGCATAATGGAACTCCTTCTAACAACCTATGCATTCGGTTATCGTTTCCAATTGGATGATCCATTAATGCAACTGACAGAGGATTATAAATGGATCGATTTTTTTTATTTTTACTGGAGATTGGGAATAGATGGAATTTCTATAGGACCCATTTTACTGACAGGATTTATCACAACTTTAGCTACTTTAGCGGCTCGGCCGATTACTCGAGATTCCCGACTATTCCATTTTCTGATGTTAGCAATGTATAGCGGTCAAATAGGACCATTTTCTTCTCGAGACCTTTTACTTTTTTTCATCATGTGGGAGTTAGAATTAATTCCAGTTTATCTACTTCTATCCATGTGGGGGGGAAAGAAACGTTTGTATTCAGCTACAAAATTTATTTTGTACACTGCAGGAAGTTCTGTTTTTTTATTAATGGGAGTTTTGGGTATTGGTTTATATGGTTCCAATGAACCAACATTAAATTTTGAAACATCAGCTAATCAATCGTATCCTGTAGCACTGGAAATAATATTCTATATTGGATTTCTTATTGCTTTTGCTGTCAAATCACCGATCATACCCTTACATACATGGTTACCAGACACCCATGGAGAGGCACATTACAGTACTTGTATGCTTTTAGCCGGAATCTTATTAAAAATGGGAGCGTATGGATTGGTTCGGATCAATATGGAATTATTACCCCACGCCCATTCTATATTCTCTCCCTGGTTGATTATAGTAGGCACAATTCAAATAATCTATGCAGCTTCAACATCTCCCGGTCAGCGTAATTTAAAAAAAAGAATAGCCTACTCTTCTGTATCTCATATGGGTTTCATAATTATAGGAATTGGTTCTATAAGCGATACAGGACTCAACGGAGCCATTTTACAAATAATCTCTCACGGATTTATTGGCGCTGCGCTTTTTTTCTTGGCCGGAACGAGTTATGATAGAATACGTCTTGTTTATCTCGACGAAATGGGCGGAATGGCTATCGCAATTCCAAAAATATTCACGACTTTCAGTATCTTATCAATGGCTTCTCTTGCATTACCGGGCATGAGCGGTTTTGTTGCCGAATTGTTAGTTTTTTTTGGAATACTTACTAGTCAAAAATATCTTTTAATGACAAAAATATTAATTACTTTTGTAATGGCAATTGGAATGATATTAACTCCTATTTATTCATTATCTATGTTACGCCAGATGTTCTATGGATACAAGCTTTTTAATGCCCCAAACTCTTATTTTTTTGATTCTGGACCGCGAGAATTATTTGTTTCGATCTCTATCCTTTTACCTGTAATAGGTATTGGTGTTTATCCCGATTTCGTTTTATCATTATCAGTTGACAAGGTCGAAGCTATTATATCCAATTTTTTTTTTCGATAGTTTTTGTGAGTAAACCAAAAAATGAAACTGAAATCCCATGATTTTAAAAATGGTTGATTGTACAATCAAAAAATGAGTCTTTTATATTCTTTTAAGTAAAATAAAAAAATTGGAATTCTATTATAACTAGATATCTTTTGAATTTGTGAGAACCATTTGAATCAAGTAATGGAAATGATTCAAATGGTTCTTGATTGTTTACATGAAGTTTTCGTATATATACCTGTATGCCGTCCTATGTTTATATTCGTCAAGTCTTTTATTCAATTAGATGTTAATGTAAATGAACCATAACTATGCAACCCTATTCCTAATAGATTAACCCCAAAATAGCATATCCAAATTATAAGAAAGCCCATTGAGGCCACAATTGCAGAATTTACACTTTCAAAATTTTTATTTGTTCTAATATGTAAATAAATAGCGAATATGGTCCAAGTAATAAATGCCCAAGTCTCCTTTGGATCCCAATTCCAATATGATCCCCATGCTTCATTAGCCCATACTGCTCCCGAAAGAATACCTACGGTTAAAAGGATAAACCCTAGACTAATAATACGATAACTCCAACGATCCAATTGTTGAATCAATTGATACCTGTAATAATTTTGAGACGAAATAAAAGAAGTGTTTCGTAAGACATTGTTTCTTTCGTTCACGTATTGAATCTCACTAAAGTAAACTGACTCATTTTCTAAATTATTGCTTTTACTAAAAATCCTTATGAATTTTCGAAATGTAATGACTAGAAGAGCTAGTGATAATAATGATCCACACAAAAGAGCTGCATAGCTCAATACCATCATACTTACGTGCATCATTAACCAATGGGATTGGAGAGCGGGTACTAATATCGCGGATTGATGCATTTCAGTTAAAAGACCCGAAGTAGCAAAACCTTGAGTAAAAATAGCACTTGGCGCGGTTATTGCGCTTAAATTGTTTTTATGTTTTTTAAAATACGGAATAATATGAATAAAGGAAAAACTCCACGAAAGAAAAATTAATGATTCATATAAATCACTTAATGGTAAATGCCTCAAATACATCCAACGAGTAACTAATAATCCTGTTATGCAGAAAAAAGTAGCTATCATCCCCTTTTCTGACGAATCATCTAGTCCTACGATTTCATCGACTAATAAAATTATCAAATGAATTGTAATTACAATTGAAACGATCGAAAAGGATATATGAGTTAATATATGCTCTAAAGTTGAAAATATCATAAAAATTATTAAATTAATAAGGGCGTCCCTCAATTATAGGAATTGAAATCGGGAATTGAATTCATTATAGGACTTACTCTTTTAGAAGATGCCATGCCGCCACTCGGACTCGAACCGAGATGCTCTAGCACTGCTTCCTAAGAGCAGCGTGTCTACCGATTTCACCATAGCGGCTTATTCGAAATCATAATAACCTATTTTTATTCAATCGTCGAGCTTGAAGGAGTTAATTCAATCCAATATTTTTTTTAGGAAACCATTCAAATTGATGAATAAAAACTTGTTTAAAAATTAGGGATTAAAACGTTTTCGTTAACGTTAATAAAATAATATTGATTTTTGTTAATAATATCTTTTTATTTTSTTATTTAGTATTTTAGGATGTCAATTTTATTTAACTGAACTAACAAAGTATTTTTTCGTAGGCTATTAGTTTATGCTCTCCTAAAACTAAAATGTAACAGTTGTAACTCGATAATTTTTACTTCAATCCCTGGATATAAGTAAAAAAAANTGTACTGCCTCGTTTGCATTTTTTAATGATTAATTTCTTTTATCATTTATTTTATTAATCTAAAATAAAAAATGTATTTTTTCTATTAATAAAAAAATAGAATTTTTATATAACACAATTTCAGCGATACACTCAAAAGATTTATGTAAATATTTGCATAGTTAGGTTGCGTTAGGATTTTTTGTTGTGTAGAGAATTTGCGTTAAGATTTAGCAAACCCATTAAGTTAGGTATTTGGGATGGTCGTATCAATCATATAAAAAAATTTCGTATAGAAATTGTACCGTACTTCAAAATATTTTCTAAATTTTTTAATTAATATATATTATATCTTGATCGATCTTCCAATCGAAACATAGGATCTAAAATAGATCACTCAAAATTGGCGCATTCGTCATATAACTACCTAAAAATGTAAACGGGGCTTTTATTAATTTAATTTAATTGGGTTTGGTTTAAGGAATTTATATAGTGATAATAATTTCGAAAACCCAAAATAATGGTTTAAAAGATTATAAAAAACATTTTAAACTTAATCAATTAGTTTCAACGACCTCTTCTTTATAATATAAAATAAAAAATATAACTAAAAAAAAAAAAAATTCTTTTTATTATTGAGTAAGGGCGATGGGGAAGTGATAATCCCCATCCGGAAAATGATAAAACATACTAAAATGAAAGGCGAAACCTTGCGCTTGCGTTTACCCTTTTTTCAAACAAAAAAGTACCATTCATTTTTAGAATTCAGTAGACAACAGAATTCTTATCTATATCAGAAACGAAAGAAAAATTTGGCTTCAAATTAAAGTAAAACAAATTCCATTTTATATTCTCATAAATTAAAACATTATGAGACTAATTCTTTTTTATTTATTTTCTTTTTAATGTATATTGTTTATATTGTAATTTATCTTATATTTATATTGTAATTTATCTTATATATTAATATTTATTCTTTTACTATACTATTATGATGTTAATATTAATTATAATTGACAAATATTATTTATCATTTTTATAACTTATAAATCTTATAAATAAACTATAAACAAAATTATATCACTTTATTAGTTATTAGAACGATTCAGATTATTTATTTGTTACACAAAAAAAACTTTTAGAACTCCCGGTAGAAAGAGATTTCGCTAACGAAAAAGCTTTCAATGCTGCCCTATATCCCTTCCTTTTCCAAATATTTTTACGAATACGTTTTTTTGAAATAGAGGTGCGCTTTTTTGGAACTGCCATTAAAAAGTTATAATAGGTTTTTCGGTTGGATGTGAAAGACATCTATTGTTCAAAATCAATTGTTCTTTACTATTCTCTATCTATTTTTTCTCTAAATTAGACTCCAAAAAAAAAGGGGGGGGGGGTTAAAAATCACATAAAATATTAATAAGAACGATAAGGTACACTATGCCAAATAGATTGAAGTTGATAAAAAAAAAAAAAAAAAAAAGAAAGATTGTCCGTTTCGTTTTCTTTCTATTTTCGTCGTGTTACATTTATACATGTAATAAAAAAATCTAAAAGTTTAATAACCCAATCCTTCTCCCGCTTAATTAAAAAATAAAAAAACTTTAATAATTTTTTCTATTATATTAATTATTTTAATATTAATTTAATTGTTCACGCTCGAAGAAAGAGTCCACAAAATTTTAATTATCAAATGAGACTAGTAGTTAATCTGTTAAAGGATACAAAATACATAATTTAAAGGCATTTTAGTTGCCCCCTTTTTTTTCCGTAAAATTAAAGTGTTGGATATCATAGCATTTCCTACAAATAGCTTTTATTGTAATGGAAGACAAACAATTAGTTACAAAACAAATTGGGTAATGATTCTAAATAACCGAATTACAATAAATAGTTTTAGTTATGGGCTTTATGATTCATATCAAATACTGTTTTTGGGATAATTATTTATCCTTGTTCTATAGATATAAAAAAATTTTTGTAATACGTAATAATTAAAATGAAAATTCTAATTTTCATTTTTTATCTTCATAAAATTTTATTTTAAAATTTGAATTTAATATTAATAATTCAGTATTAATAAAATTAAATACGTATTTATTTTTCACTAGTGACTTATTTATATCATTTGACCAATTAGAACCTCTTGATTTTAAATATTTGAAGTAGTTTGGAAAGATTCAGAATAATTAAGGCTAGAAAATTCTATTTAAGTTTTATTTTATATATCTTAATTTTTTTTTATTAACCGACCCCTTTCAAAAGAAAAGAAATAAGAACCGGTGACTCAGAAACAATTAATTAAGATAAAATTTTTTTTTTATTTTTTTATGGAATATACATATCAATATTCATGGATTATACCTTTCATTCCACTTCCAGTTCCTATCTTAATTGGAACAGGACTTCTACTTTTTCCAACGGCAACAAAAAATCTTCGCCGTATGTGGGCTTTTCCTAGTGTTTTATTATTAAGTATAGTTATGGTTTTTTCAGCCCTTTTTTCTATTCAGCAAATAAATAATAATTCTGTCTATCAATATGTATGGTCTTGGACCATCAATAATGATTTTTCTTTAGAATTTGGCTGCTTGGTTGATCCACTTACTTCTATTATGTCGATATTAATCACTACTGTTGGAATTATGGTTCTTATTTATAGTGACAATTATATGTCTCATGATCAGGGATATTTGAGATTTTTTGCTTATATGAGTTTTTCCAATACTTCAATGTTGGGATTAGTTACTAGTTCTAATTTGATACAAATTTATATTTTTTGGGAATTAGTTGGAGTGTGTTCTTATCTATTAATAGGTTTTTGGTTCACACGACCCAGTGCCGCGAATGCTTGTCAAAAAGCGTTTGTAACTAATCGTGTCGGGGATTTTGGTTTATTATTAGGAATTTTGGGTTTTTATTGGATAACAGGTAGTTTCGAATTTCGGGATTTGTTTGAAATATTCAATAACTTGGTTTATAATAATGAAGTTAATTTTTTATTTGTTACTTTATGCGCCTTCCTATTATTTGCCGGCGCTGTTGCTAAATCCGCCCAATTTCCCCTTCATGTATGGTTACCTGATGCCATGGAAGGGCCTACCCCCATTTCGGCTCTTATACATGCCGCTACTATGGTAGCAGCAGGAATTTTTCTTGTAGCTCGGCTTCTTCCTCTTTTCATAGTTATACCTTACATTCTAAATCTAATAGCTTTGATAGGTATAATAACATTATTTTTAGGAGCCACTTTAGCTCTTGCTCAAAAAGATATTAAGAAAAGCTTAGCTTATTCTACAATGTCTCAATTGGGTTATATGATGTTAGCTCTAGGTATGGGGTCTTATCGAGCTGCTTTATTTCATTTGATTACTCATGCTTATTCGAAGGCATTGTTGTTCTTAGGATCTGGATCAATTATTCATGCGATGGAAGCTATTGTTGGATATTCTCCAGATAAAAGTCAGAATATGGTTCTTATGGGCGGTTTAAG